AGATAAAATGGCTGATTATAGGTTGTAAATTGTAAATTTATATATAGATTTTATATCTTTTTATCAAAAATCTTATATTCAAATTATATGATATTAAATTGCAAATTTAAAGGTATTAATATTTAATTAAGATTTATAAATTATTAAATATTTTTAATTTTGAAGATTAATAGTTTAAGTTTAACTTAAAATCTTTTAATAGAAAAAAATATATCTAAAAAATATTCTGAAAAAATTAAAAAATAATATAATATTAAAATTATTTCTTATTTTATTTTGAATAAATCATTTATTAAATAAATTAAAATTGAATAATAAGAAATAAGTTAATTTTAGATAAAATAATAAATTTATAATTGTTAAGGAAATTAATAGGATTAGAATAATAATTATATTATTATAAATTAAAGTTTTAATTAATATTCATTTTATTAAAAATCCTAATATTGGTGGAAGTCCTATAATTGAAAAAATTATTATAAGTATATTTAATTTAAAAAAAAAATTAAAATTAAAGAATTTTAATTGATTAATATAATTAATTTGATATATTCTAAATAAGTAAATAATTAAGAAATTTAAGATTGAGTAAATTAAAAAATAGTTAATTCATAAATTTTCATTAAATAAAATTGCTATTAATATTCATGAAGAATTATTGATAGATGATATTGCTAAAATTTTTCGAATTGAGTTTTGATTTATTCCAAATATTCTATTTAATATAATTATTGAAATTGTAAAAATAAAGATTTTATTAATATTTAAATAAGAAATTATAATTATTGGTGCAATTTTTTGCCAAGTTATTAATAAAAAACATGATATTCAATTCAATCCTTCAATTATAGATGGTAATCATAAATGGAATGGTATTAGTCTTATTTTTATTAATAAGGGTATAATTATTATAATATTGATTTCAATAATAAAAAATAAAGATTTATTAATTAAAAATATTAGTAAAATAATTGAGGCAAAAGCTTGGATTAAAAAATATTTTATAGTAGATTCAATAGAATAAATTGATGTTTTGAAATTTAAAATAGGAATAATGGAAAATAAATTTAATTCTAAACCTATCCATATTGATAATCAATTAGATGATGATACTGTTAATATTGATCTAAATAATATTATTGTAATAAAACAATTTTTTGTTAAATTTAAATTTATTAGAAAAAAGAATATTATTCTATATTTGAAGTATGAATCCAAAAGCTTAATTTAGCTTATTTTTCTTTTATTAATCATATATTTAAGTGTTAAATGCATTTAAATTTTTGAAATTTAAGGATTAGGTTAATTCTAAAAATATAATAAAAGTATTATTATACATGATTTACCTCTATCAAAGTAATCCTTTTTCAGGCATTTTATTAAATTTTTTAATAATATTGTATAAAATGGTTTATATTAAAAATTTTAAAAAAAAATTTTTTTTAGATTTTTTAAAAAATAAATCCTGAAAACATGCATTTTCAATAAACCATTTAACATAAAGTTATTAGAAGAGGGGGGGATTTGTGCAATTGTAAAAAGATACTAGTATATATAAGTGAGACTTGAGTCTGGAAGATGAAGAGGGGAGTTAAAAAAAGATAAGAGAGAATATATAAGTGTTTATAGATATATAATACAGTATAGATATGTAATATTTCCTATATACTATATATATATATATAAATCCTTATACATCAGTAATATGTATCCCATATATATATATATATAGAATATATATATATAAACCCTTATTTATCGGTATTACTTATATATCTTATATATATATATATATATAAGATATATATATAAATCCTTATTTATTGGTATTATCTATACATCTTATATTAATATATATATAAGATATATATATGTAATTATTATATATCGGTATTATCTCTTTAATAGATATATATATAGGGGAATGAATTTTATTATGATAAATTTACAGTTTAGTGTTATTTTGATTTATTAATAGACCATCTATTTTTATATTTAATAATAATTATAATTTATTTTATTATAAAATTTTATTTAATTAAGAAAATATATGAAAATTTTTAATTGTTAATAATATTCTTAAAGAATATTAATAATTCTCAGTATTTAATATTATTTATTAATGAAATTTAGATTTAATTATTAATTTTAGTATAAACTAAATATGTGCCAGCAGTTGCGGTTAAACATAATATACAAATAAAATAGTTTGGTTAATAGTAATTAAATAATTATTGTAATTTAATTTTTTTTTGGAGGTAAAATTTAACTTAAAATTATTGTTATTATTATTTTATTCTATTAAATTTTATTTTAAACTAGGATTAGATACCCTATTATAAAAATTTAAAATTATTACTAAAAAATTAATAGTTAAGTTCTTTAAATTTAAAAAATTTGGCGGTATTTTAGTCTTATTAGAGGAACCTGTTTTTTAATTGATAATCCACGATTAATTTTACTTATTTTTAAAATTCATATATCGCTGTCATGAATATATTAGAAGATTTATTTTCTTTAATTATTTTTATAATTTATGTTAAGTCAAGATGTGGTTAATAAATAAGAAATTAATGGGTTACAATAAATTTAATTTTTGGATTTTATATATGAAAAATATAAATTAAATTGGATTTAATAGTAAGTTTATTTATTTAATTAATATGAATAAAGATCTAAAATATGTACATATTGCCCGTCATTCTTATTAAAAATAAGACAAGTCGTAACAAAGTAAATGTACTGGAAAGTGTATTTAGAAAGAGTTAAATAAATATCTAAGTTTAAGTATTTCATTTACAATGATAAGATGTTATTTTAAATAACTTTATTTAAAATTGAGTTTATTAATTTTTATTTTTTATTTAAGGTTTTATAAAAATTATTTAAATTTAATTTGTTTTAGTATTTATTAAAAATAAATTTATAGATTGATAGTATAATAGTATTGTAAAAGAATTAGTAGAAATTTTTTAAAGAATAATTTATTAGTACCTTTTGTATCAGGGTTGATTAAAATTTTTAATTTAATTTTAGATTCTCAAAATTTATAGAGTTAATTTTATTATTAATTTATTGTTTTATAAATATTTAAAAAATAATTTTAGTTTTGATATTTAATTCGTTATATTATATTTAGTTATTTAAGATTTAAATTTAATTTAGAATTTTAAGAGTTTATTTATAATTATAAATAATATTTTATTTTAAATTTGGATTATTTTAGGGATAAGCTTAAAATTTTTATATAATAATATATTTTATTTGAATAATTATTAGGAATAGAAATTTTTATTTTAAGTTTGTAAAAATTTATTATTTGTTTTATTTAATTTATTATATATTATTTATTATTAATATTAAATTTTATAATATTATAATATTTTTATAGTAATAATGATTAAATTAGTATAATTAATTTATTTATAAATTATGAATTCGGCAATATTTATTTCCATCTGTTTAACAAAAACATAGTATTAAGATTTATTTAATATAGGATCTGCTCAATGAGTTTATTAAATAGCTGCAGTATATTGACTGTGCAAAGGTAGCATAATAATTAGTCTTTTAATTGAGGACTTGTATGAAAGATTTGATGAGAAATAAACTTTATTATTTATATAGTTAAAATTTTATTTTTAAGTAAAAAAGCTTAAATATTTTAAAGGGACGATAAGACCCTATAAAACTTTATAATTATTTTATTTATATTTGTGGGTAAATATAGAAATTTAGATATTTTTTAATTATTTTATTGGGGTGATAAAAAAAATTAATTAACTTTTTTTAAATTTAAACATTAATTAATGATTATTTTGAATTAAAATTTTTAATTATAGGAAAAAGTTACTTTAGGGATAACAGCGTAATTAATTTTTTAAGTTCAAATTTAAAAATTAGTTTGCGACCTCGATGTTGAATTAAGATAAATCTTAGGTGCAAAATTTTAAGTTTTAGGTCTGTTCGACCTTTAAAATCTTACATGATTTGAGTTCAAACCGGTGTGAGCCAGGTTGGTTTCTATCTTTTAAAATTTTATTTATTTTAGTACGAAAGGATTAAATAATTAAATAATATTTTAATTTATGAATAAAATTAATTTTAAAGCTATTTTGGCAGATAATTGTGTTAAATTTAGAATTTAATTATATAATTTTAATTATAGATAGTATATTTATTTAGGAATTATATTAATTAATTTTTTAGTTTTATTTTTAATAGTTTTTATAAGAGTTGCTTTTTTTACATTATTGGAGCGTAAAGTATTAGGATATATTCAATTACGTAAAGGGCCTAATAAATTTTTTATTAAAGGAGTATTACAACCTATAGGAGATGGGTTAAAGTTATTTTTTAAGGAAGTTAATTATCCTAGTAACTTAAATTTTTTTATATTTTTATTTTCACCTATTTTGGGTTTATTTATTTCTATTATTTTTTGATTTATTTATCCTTTTTTTGGATTTAATCATATTATAAATTTTGGTTTAATTTTTATATTTTGTTGTTCTAGTTTAATAGTATATATTTTTTTATTAATTAGTTGATCTTCAAATTCTAATTATTCAGTTTTGGGAATAATTCGATTTATTTCTCAAATAATTTCTTATGAAGTAAGAATAATATTGATTATTATAAATATATTATTTATAATTAATAGATTTAATTTAAGTGATTTTTGTATTTATCAGATTAATATTAAATTTTTTTTTATTTTTTTTTTTATATTTATTATATTATTAATTAGATTTTTAGCTGAAATAAATCGATCTCCTTTTGATTTTTCTGAGGGAGAATCAGAATTAGTTTCAGGGTTTAATATTGAGTTTAGAAGTATATCTTTTATTTTTATTTTTTTATCTGAGTATATAAGAATTATATTTATAGGTATATTATTATTTGAGATATTTTTTGGTTTAATATTATATAAATTTTATTTAAATTTAATAATTTTATTATTTATATTTTTTGTTATTTGGTTACGTGGGTTTTTACCACGTTTTCGTTATGATAAATTAATATATTTAATTTGAAAGTTAGTTTTACCATTAACATTATTTTTATTTGTTTTTAATTTTTCTTTAAAATTATTTAATTTATATCATTAATTTAAGTATAAGTTAATAGAATTATATTCTATTTTTTATTTTCAAAATAAATATTTTATTTAAATTAATTAACTTAATTTTATAATTATTAAATTAATTTATCTCATATTTTAAAAATATAAAAATTAATAAAAAAATATGAAAAATAAATTAGAGTAAAGATTTGGCCTATTTGAATAAATGGATATTCAACTGGTTGTATTCCAATTCAAGTTAATATTAGAAAAGTTATAATAAATATTCAAAATAATATTTTATTTATTGGGTAAAATTTATTTCTTAAAAATTTTTTATTATTTAGTATTGGTATAATTAATAAAATTAAAATTGATATTATTAAAGCTATAACTCCTCCTAATTTATTAGGAATTGCTCGTAAAATTGAGTATGAAAATAAGAAATATCATTCTGGTTGAATATGGTTAGGGGTAATTATTGGATTTGCTATAATAAAATTATTATGATCATTTAATAAATAAGGAAAAATTAGAGTTAAAATAAAAAATATTCATAAAAATATAATTAGACCAATTAAGTCTTTAATAATAAAATAAGGTGAAAATGTAATTTTATCAAAATTTCTATTAGTTCCTAAAGGATTATTAGATCCAGTTAAATGTAAAAAAAATAAATGAATAAAAGTTAATAAGATAATAATAAATGGTAAAATAAAATGAATTGAAAAGAATCGAGTTAGTGTTGCGTTATTAATTGAAAATCCCCCTCAAATTCAAATAACGATCGAATTTCCTAAATATGGGATTGCTGATAATAAATTTGTAATAACTGTAGCTCCTCAAAAAGATATTTGTCCTCAAGGTAATACATATCCAACAAAAGCAGTTATTATAGTAATTAAAAGTAAAATTACTCCTATAATTCATGTTATTTTAAAGTTAAATGAATTTATATAAATTCCTCGTCTAATATGAATATATATTATAATAAAAAATATGGAAGCACCATTAGCGTGAAAAGAACGAATTAATCATCCAAAATTAACATTTCGGTTTATATTAATAATTCTTTGAAATGCTAAGTTTATATCTGTTTTATAATGAAATGCTAAAAATAATCCTGTTAAAATTTGATTTATTAAACAAATTATTAATAGTGAACCAAAATTTCATATAAATCTAATATTAGTTGGAGTTGGTAAATTAAAAATTGGTATTAAGTTTTTTATTAATTTTTTTTTCATTAAAATTTTTGTCGAATAGGTCCTTTATTAATTTTTAATAGCCAAATAATTAAAATTAGTATTAAAAATAAAATTATTAAGATAAAATATATTATTAAATTATTAGGTATAATAAATATATTAATTATGTAAAAATTATCTTCAAAAATATAGTTATTATTAAAATTAAAATTTTCAAAAGAAACATTGAATTTTAGTATTAGAAATCTAATAGTTAAAAATATAGCTATATTTATTTTATTTGATTTAATTTTATTGTTAATTTCATTAAAAGCAATTCTAGAAATATATAGAAAAATAATTATTAAACCTCCTACATATAGAATAAATACTATAAAAGAAATTCATGATGTTTTATTAATAAGATTAATTATTATTATTAAAGTTATAGATTGAATTAAAATATTTAAATTAGATTTTAAGGGTGATTTTAAAGTAATTAAATTAATTGATAAAATTAGGTTTGTTATTAGAATTATTTTTATAAGAATACAGTATATATTTTAATTAAAATATTAATTTTGGAGATTAATGATAATATATTTTATATTTATACTGATTTATTTTAAATAAATTATAATTTTGATTTACAATATCAATGTTTTTTTTTTAAACTATTAAAATGATAAATTTATTTATTTTTGTATTAATATTAATGATATTTTGTGGAATTATTTTTTATATTTTTAATTTTAATCATTTATTAATAATATTATTGGGATTAGAATATTTATTATTAATTTTATCTTTATTATTTTTATTGAGATTTATAATATTTATTAAACAATATATTTTATTATTAATTTTTTTTATTTTTTGTATTAGTGAGAGAGTATTAGGATTAACTATTTTAATTATAATAGTCCGAATATATGGTAATGATTATTTAAAATCATTAATAATTTTACAGTGTTAATAATTTTGATAATAATTTTCTTTAGAATGATTTTTATTAACTTAAATATTAAAAGATGATGGTTATCCCAGAATTTTTTTTTTTTTTTTTTTTTTTTTATATATTTTAAGATTCCAATATTCAATTATTTTCTTAACATTAGTTATTTATTTGGTATAGATATATTTTCTTATTTAATATTTATATTAGGATTATGAATTATTAGTTTAGTTTATATTGCTAGTATTAATTTAAATTTAAATTATTTATTTTACTTTAATATTTTAATATTTATTTTTATTTTGATTTTTTATTTTTGTTTTTTTATTAATAATTTTATTATATTTTATATTTTTTATGAAATTAATTTAATTCCTGTTATTATTTTAATTTATGGTTGGGGTTATCAATATGAACGATTTAAGGCTGGATTTTATTTATTTATTTATATGATTTTTTTTTCATTACCTTTTTTTTCTTGTTTGCTTTATTTTAATAGTAAAAATTTTATTTATATATATTATTTTGATTATTTAATTAATTTAAATTTATTTTTTTATTTTTTTTTAATAATAATTTTTTTAGTAAAGATGCCTTTATTTATATTTCATATTTGATTGCCTAAAGCACATGTTGAAGCACCTATTGCTGGTTCAATAATTTTAGCTGGTATCATATTAAAGTTGGGGGGTTTTGGAATTTATCATATTTTAATATTAATTTTTAAGATTAATTTAATTTTAAATTTTTTTTTTATTTCTTTAAGTTTATTTGGAATATTTATTTTAAGTTTAGTTTGTTTTTTTCAAAGAGATTTAAAGATTTTAATTGCTTATTCTTCTGTTGTTCATATAGGATTAGTAATTATTGGGTTTTTAACATGTAGAGTTTGAGGATATTGTGGTGCTCTAATTTTAATATTTGGTCATGGTTTATGCTCATCAGGATTATTTTGTTTAAGAAATATTTGTTATTTACGTTTTAAAAGTCGTAGAATATTTTTAAATAAGGGATTAATTAATATTTTTCCTTTTTTATCTTTTTGATGATTTTTATTATGTTCTTCTAATATATCATTTCCCCCTTCGATAAATTTATTTGGTGAATTAATATTATTAATTAATTTAATAATTTGATTAGATTCTTTATACATTTTTTATTTTATATTAATAATTTTAATATTTTTATATAGTTTATATTTATATTTATATACTCAATATGGTAAATTTTATTTTAATTTGAACTATTTAATTTATATTAATTTAAGTGAATATATATTATTATTTTTACATTGAATGCCTTTAAATTTAATTTTTTTATTAATAGAATTATTTTTATATTTAAATAGTTTAATTTTAAAATAATAATTTGTGGAATTATAGATTATAATATTTATATTTAAATAATTAAGTTTAATTTTTTTTTTTTTTTTTTTTTTTTTATTTTTTTTTTTTTTTTAGGTTTATTAATAATTTATTTTGATAAGTTTTATTTTATTGAGTATATATTTTTTTTTTTTAATTCTTGTAATTTTATTTATGTAATTTTAATTGATTGAATATCTATAATTTTTATTTCTTTTGTTTTTTTAATTTCTTCTATAATTTTATTGTATAGAATAGAATATATAAATTTTGATTTAAATAAGAATCGATTTTTGATATTAATAAATTTATTTATTATATTTATAGTTTTATTAATTATTAGTCCTAACTTAATTAGAATTCTATTAGGATGGGATGGATTAGGTATAATTTCATTTTGTTTAGTAGTTTTTTATCAAAATAAGAAATCTTATAGATCTGGTTTTGTTACTGTTTTTTTAAATCGTATAGGTGATTTATTTATTATTCTTTCTTTAACTTGAATATTAAATTTTGGTTCTTGAAATTTTATTTTAATTGATTATTATAAAAATTTAAATTATTTGTATCTTATTAGTTTTATAATTATATTAGCTAGTTTAACAAAAAGTGCTCAAATTCCTTTTTCTTCTTGATTACCTTTAGCAATAGCTGCTCCTACTCCGGTATCTTCTTTAGTTCATTCTTCAACTTTAGTTACAGCTGGTATTTATTTAATAATTCGTTTTAATGAAGTTTTTTTAAATTTTTTTTTTTCTAAATATTTATTAATAATTGCTTGTTTAACTATATTTATATCTGGGTTAAATGCTATTTTTGAGTTTGATCTTAAAAAAATTATTGCTTTTTCTACTTTGAGTCAAATAAGTTTTATATTTTTAATTTTATGTTTAGGTAAAATTGAAATATGTTTTTTTTATTTGTTAATACATGCTTTATTTAAATCTATAATATTTTTAAGTGCAGGAGTTTTAATTTTAAATATAAATAATAATCAAGATATTCGTAAAATAGGGGGTTTAGTTAATTATTTACCTTTTTGTAGATTAATTTTTATATTTACTTTAATATCTTTATGTGGATTTCCTTTTTTTTGTAGATTTTATTCTAAGGACTTAATTTTTGAATATTTTTTAATATTTAATTTTTATTTTTTTTTTTTTTTTTATTATCTTTTTTTTTACTTTTTTTATACTATTCGAATTATTTATTATTTATTTTTAATAAATTTTTATATATTTAATTATTTAATAATAATTAAATTTGAGAGAAAATTTTTAATTTTTAGAATAATTTTTATTAGTTTAATTATATTATTTTTAGGTTCTTTTTTTATATGATTAATATTTTATAAATTTGATTTAATTTTATTAGAATTTAAGTTTAAAATTTTAAGATTTTTAATTTTAGCTTTTAGTATTTGGTTTTTTTTTGAATTAAATAATTTTTTATTTACTTTAAAATATTTTTTTTCAATATTTAATATTTTTTTTTTTAGTTTAATATGAAATTTATTGTTTTTTAAGGTAAATTTTTTGTTAAATAATTTTCTTTTTTTTAGTTTTTTCGTGCTAAAAGTGGTCGAAATTGGTTGAACTGAGAAAAACCTAAATAGAGGTGTTTTTTATCTTTTTAAAAGTGTGATGATTTTCAATCAAAAAATTTTTTTAAATAGTTATAAGGTCTATACCTTACTATTTTTTTTATGATTTTTAATTATTTTTTTATATAGTTTTTAATCTAAATAGCTCAAAGTAAGAGCATTATATTGAAGATATAAAGGTAATATTTAAATTATTTTTAGATAATATTTATAATTTTTTTTATATTAATTGATTTTATATTGAAAATATAATGTTTTTTTTAACTAATAAATAAATTTTAAAGATTAAACATAATTTATGCTTTAAAAGATAGTTAGCAGCTTTTTTTTTGAAAATCTTTTTAATTGGAATTTTTTTTCAATATTATTATTAACAGTAATAAACCTCTTTTTGGTTTCAATTAAAAATAAGGATATTTAAATATATCTATAATTAAGTCGAAATTAATATGTAATTTTTACTTATTTAAGATAAATTATTTAATAATTTTAAAAAGCAAATTAAATGTTATATTTTTTAACTATTATCCTTTAAATTTTTCAATTTAGAGATTCAAATTTTCATTCATAAAATAAAGTAATAATTATGAAGGTAAAAAAGGTTAAGAAAAGAATATTAAAATTAATTATATTAGTTAATTTAAATTTTAAAATTATAGGTATAATAATAGATAATTCAATATCAAAAATTAAAAAAATAATGGCAATTAAATAAAAATTTAATGAAAAAGGAATTCGAGATTTATTAAAAGGATCAAATCCACATTCAAAAGGAGAAGATTTATTATAGTTAAATTTTATTTTTATATTAATTAATATTAATAATATAAATATTAATAATATAAATAAAAAGATAATTAATATAATAATTAAATTTATTATGATTATTTTATTTAAATATTAAACTTTTTGATTGGAAATCAATTATACTAATCTTATATTAATAAAATTTAATTATTTCATCAATAAAATGTTATGTATAGAAATAATCAAATAATATCAATAAAATGTCAATATCAAGCTGCTAATTCAAATCTGATATGATGTAAAAATGAAAAATGTATATTAATTATACGTAATAAATTAATAATTAAAAATAATGTTCCAATAATTACATGTAATCCATGAAATCCTGTGGCAATATAAAACGAAGACCCAAATACTGAGTCTGAAAAGGTAAAATTTGCTTGTTTATATTCTAAAGCTTGAAGAATTAAAAAATATATACTTAAAATAATTGTTAAATTTATAAATTTAATAGATTTTTTTTTTTTATTTATTATTATATAAAAATGGGTTAATGTAATAGTAAATCTTGAGGTTAATAAGATAATTGTGTTAAGTAATGGAATTAATAAAGGATTAAAAAAATTAATATTTTTTGGGGGTCAGTTTAATCCTAGTTCAATTGATGGGGCTAATGAGTTATGTAAAAAATTTCAGAAGAATGAAATAAATAAAAATATTTCAGAAATAATAAATAAGATTATTCTTAGTTTAATTAAATTTATAATATAATAATTATGATTTCCTTGAAATGTACTTTCTCGAATAATATCACGTCATCATATTATTGAAATTAAAATTATTGTTATTAGATTTAATAAATTAATTAGGTTAAATTTAAAATTTATAATTATAATATTTGATATTAAAAAGTTAAAAGAATTAATTGACATTAAAATAGGTCATGGTCTTAAATTTAAAATAAAATATGGTTGATTAATTTTTATCATTTATTCTCTAGAATAAAGTGAAGTTAGAATTGAAAATACATAGCTTTGAATTATTGCTACACAAAGTTCAAAAATTATTATAAATATTTGAATTATTAGAATAATAAATATTAAGGAATTGAAATTTAGTAGACTTATCAATAAGTGTCCTGCAATTAAGTTAGCAGTTAATCGAATTGCTAAAGATATTGGTCGAATTAAGATTCTTATTGTTTCAATAATAGTTATTAAAGGGGCAAGATAAATAGGGGTATTTAATGGAATTAAATGTGCAATTATATGTTTTGTATTTTTAATAATAGATATAATAATAAAAAATAACCAAAATGGTAATGCTAATGAAAGAGAGAAAATTATATGACTTGATGATGAAAATACATATGGGAATAATCTAATAAAATTATTAAATAAAATAAAAATGAATAATCTAATAAAAATAAATGAGGGTGATTTAATAATATTTTTTGATTTATATAATAATAAGATTTCTTTGTTTATAAATTTTATAATTAAGTTTATAATTATATAAATTCGATTTGGAGTGATTCATATTAAGTTTGGTAAAATGATAATAATAATTAAGGTTCTTATTCAATTAATTTTTAAATTAAAAATTGTAGTTGATGGGTCAAAAATATTAAATAAATTTATTATAATTTTGGGATTTATTAAATTTTATTATGTTTTTATTATTATTTTTAATAAATATAAAATAAATAATATTTAAAATAAATATTAATATTATTATAAAAAATAAAAATAGAATTAATCAATTTATAGGTGCTATTTGTGGGATAAAGAAATATTATTTTAAATAATTTTAATTTGACATATTAATGTTATATTTTAACTAATTTCTTTCATTAGAAGTAATTGCTAATTTACTATAAATTGATTTAAGAGATCATTACTTTGCTTTTCAGTCATCTAATGTTAATTAAAAGTTTTTAATTCAATAAATAAATTTATTTAATGTAATTGATTCAATTTGAATAGGTATAAATCTATGATTAATTCCACAAATTTCTGAGCATTGTCCAAAAAATATTCCAGGTCGATTTAAATATATATTAATTTGATTTATTCGTCCTGGAATAGCATCTATTTTAATTGCTAGTCTAGGAATTGTTCATGAATGAATTACATCTTCAGATGAAATTAATAATCGAATATTAATTTTAAATGGTAAAATTGTTTTATTATCTACTTCAATTAGTCGGAAATTTTCTTTATTTAAATTATTAATCATATATGATTCAAATTCAATATTTGAGAAATCTGAATATTCATAAGATCAAAATCATTGATGTCCAAAAATTTTAATAGTTAATATAGGTATTTTAATTTCATCTATTAAATAAAGTAAATGTAAAGAAGGTAAGGCAATAAAAATTAAAATAATAGGTGGAATAGTAGTTCAAATGAATTCAATTAATTGGTTTTCTGAAATTTTAATATTAATAAATTTATTTTTAATAATAAAAATTATTATATATGAAATTATAAATATAATTATAATAATAATAAAAATAGTATGATCATGAAAAAAGATTAATTGTTCTATTAATGGTGAATTACTATTTTGAAATCTTAGTTTTAATCAAGATATAATTTCTAAAAAAAGATTAATCTTTATAGATGAATTTTAAGTTCATTACATATTTTCTGTCATATTAGAAATTAGTAATTAATGGTAATTCTGAGTAAGAATGTTCAAGGGGTGGTAAATTATGTATTCATTCAATTGAATTATTTAAATTTAATTTAAAGATTATAGTTTTTTTTAAGAATATTCTATTTCAAATGGAGTAAATTAGAATAATAATTCTTATAGTTGAAATGATTGATCCAATTGAAGATATTATATTTCATAAGAGAAAATTATTTGGGTAATCTGTATATCGTCGAGGTATACCATTTAATCCTAAGAAATGTTGTGGAAAGAAAGTTAAGTTAACTCCAATAAATATTAATAAAAATTGAATTTTAAGAATAAAATTATTTATTGAAAATCCGGTAAAAATAGGAAATCAATGAATAAATCTTGCAATAATAGCAAATACAATTCCTATAGAAAGAACATAATGAAAATGGGCAACAACATAGTAAGTATCATGTAAAATAATATCAATTGAGGAATTAGCAAGAATAACTCCTGTTAAACCACCAATTGTAAAAAGGAAAATAAATCCTAATGTTCAAATAATTGAGGGGGTAAAATTAATCCTTGATCCATAGATAGTTGCAAGTCATCTAAAAATTTTAATTCCAGTAGGAATTGCAATAATTATTGTAGCTGAAGTAAAATATGCTCGAGTATCTACATCTATCCCAATTGTAAATATGTGGTGAGCTCAAACAATAAATCCTAATAAACCAATTGTTAATATAGCATAAATTATTCTAATATTACCAAATGTTTCATTTTTATGTCTTTCTTGGCTAATAATGTGAGAAATTAATCCAAATCCTGGTAAAATTAAAATATAAACTTCAGGGTGTCCAAAAAATCAAAATAGGTGTTGATATAGAATAGGATCACCTCCTCCAGAAGGGTCAAAAAAAGATGTATTTAAATTTCGATCAGTAAGTAGTATAGTAATAGCTCCAGCTAAAACTGGTAATGATAAGATTAAAAGAATAGCTGTAATTAAAATTGATCAAGGAAATAAAGGGATTTGATTTAATTTTATATTATGAGGTATTATATTTAAAATTGTACAAATAAAATTAATTGCTCCTAAAATGGAGGAAATTCCAGCTATATGTAAAGAAAAAATAGTTAAATCAACAGAAATATTATTATGAGCAATATTATTAGAAAGAGGGGGATAAATTGTTCATCCTGTACCTGTTCCATTATTAATTAAAAATCTTATAATTATTATTATTAATGAGGGGGGTAATAATCAAAATCTAATATTATTAAGTCGTGGAAAAGATATATCTGGACATCCTATTATTATGGGAATTAGTCAATTTCCAAATCCACCAATTACAATTGGTATTGTTATAAAAAAAATTATAATAAAGGCATGGATTGTTACAATTACATTATATAGTTGATTATTATTAATAATAGAATTAATTTGTCTTAATTCTAGTCGAATTAATATTCTAAGTGATGAACCAATTATTCCAGATCATAAACCAAATAAAAAATATAAGGTTCCAATATCTTTATGATTAGTTGAAAAAATTCATTTTAT